AAACTAATTCATCACTTCCTATTATCTGGATCTAAAGAACCAGTCAAACTATGATAAATTGCTCATATTTTTGTAGCAACTGAGATTTGAACTTTAATTCTAAGTTTAATTAAAGCAAAATAAAGAAGAAAGGTGTGGATAAATGGAAGGATGAGAGAAAGAGAGAAAATAAACATATATGCTATAGAATCCAATATGTAAGGTCTATGAGTCATCTGATAAAAGGCAGTGTAATAAAGCATGAATACTAATTTGATTCATCCATAATGAACTATTCAATGAATCCTTCGTATAAAAGAAAAAATTGAAGAGCTTAGAGCCAATAAAGATTAAGAAAGTTGACTCACGAATAAATTGGATTATGAGCTCCATTGTAGAATTCGGACCTAACCATTAAGTACGAAGTGGTGGGAACGACGGAACCTGTGAATCCAAAAGATTTTATTGAACAAATAAATCTTAATGATTCACTAGTCAGGATGGCGAAATTAACCACAAAGAATCTCTTCTGATACGTCACGAATGGGCGTTAGGACTGAAATAGAGATTGCAAGAGTAAATATTCGCCTGCGAAAAACTTTTTTTTTTAGTTATAAACTTAGATAAAGGACAAAAGAAAATAAAGATTTATTAGGACCTTAGAAAAAAAAATGATTATTTATCTGAGTAATAATTTAATAAAAAAAAAGTCCATTTTAATCCTTTTATTCGCGAGGAGCTGGATGAAAAGAAATTTTCATGTCCAGTTCTGTAGTAGAGATGGAATTCGAAAACAACCATCAACTATAACCCCAAAAGAACTAAATTCCGTAAACAACATAGAGGAAGAATGAAGGGAATATCTTATCGGGGGAATCAAATTTCTTTCGGTAAATATGCTCTTCAAGCACTTGAACCTGCTTGGATCACATCTAGACAAATCGAAGCAGGTCGACGGGCAATGACACGAAATGCGCGCCGTGGTGGAAAAATCTGGGTCCGCATATTTCCAGACAAACCGGTTACACTAAGACCTGCTGAAACACGTATGGGTTCGGGGAAGGGGTCCCCTGAATATTGGGTAGCTGTTGTTAAACCAGGGCGAATACTATATGAAATGAGTGGAGTAACCGAAAATATAGCTCGAAGAGCTATTTTAATAGCAGCATCAAAAATGCCTATACGAACGCAATTTATTATTTCGGGATAAAAAATGTAAAAGCGTTAGAAAGCCATCTTAAGTATGAAAAAAATTGTGGTTTTTTCTTTTTTGGACAACTAATATTTCTTTTATTTTATTCATTCTTTAGCATTAAATTTATATGATTCAACCTCAGACCCATTTAAACGTAGCCGATAATAGCGGGGCTCGAAAATTGATGTGTATTCGAATCATAGGAGCTAGCAACCGTCGATATGCTCATATTGGTGACGTTATTGTTGCTGTGATCAAAGAAGCAATACCCAATATGCCCCTACAAAAATCAGAAGTAGTTAGAGCAGTAATTGTTCGTACCTGTAAAGAACTTAAACGTGACAGCGGCATGATAATACGATATGATGACAATGCTGCAGTTGTGATTGATCAAGAAGGAAATCCAAAAGGAACTCGGATTTTTGGTGCAATTCCCCGAGAATTAAGACAATTAAATTTTACTAAAATAGTTTCATTAGCTCCCGAAGTATTATAAAGTAAAACGAGGTGTTGATATTTTTTTATATTTATTTGGGTTATTTGAAAAAAATAGATTAAGAACTAGATCAATTTGTAGATTGTATCTCACGAATATACCTTTTCAAATTCTTATATCATAAACCAATAAAAAAAAACATGTTGATTATATCCAATTTAGAGGCACCAAAAATTTTAGTTCATCATGGGTAGAGACACTATTTCTGAGATAATAACCTCTATACGAAATGCGGATATGGATAGCAAAAGAGTTGTTCGCATAGCATCTACTAATATTACCGAAAATATTGTTAAACTACTTTTCCGAGAAGGTTTTATCGAAAATGTCAGAAAACATCGAGAACAAAACAAATCTTTTTTAGTTTTAACCCTGCGACATAGAAGAAATAGGAAAAGACCCTATAGAAATTTTTTAAATTTAAAACGGATCAGTAGACCCGGTCTACGAATCTATTCTAACTCTCAACGAATTCCTAGACTTTTAGGTGGAATTGGGATTGTAATTCTTTCTACTTCTCGCGGTATAATGACAGACCGGGAGGCTCGACTAGAAGGAATAGGCGGAGAAATTTTGTGTTATATATGGTAATCCTTTTAATATTCCAAATGGAATACGAAACCTCTTCCTATTTGTAACAAAAAAAAAGAAGGGGGGAATTGTATAATATCATTTCGCCTCCATTAGTTGATACTTCAAGGGGGCTTTACCTGGAATGAAAGAACAAAAATGGATTCCTGAAGGTTTAATGCTTCCAAATGGCATGTTCCGAATTCGGTTAGATAATGAGGATTTGATTCTAGGTTATGTTTCAGGAAAGATCCGACGTA